ATGCGCTGATTTTTTTCTACAAACCACAAAGATATTGGCACTTTATATTTTATTTTTGGTATATGATCTGGCCTTTTAGGCACATCTATAAGTCTTTTAATTCGAGCTGAACTCGGGCAACCAGGAGCTCTTCTTGGCAGAGATCAACTATACAACACTATTGTCACAGCCCACGCATTCTTAATAATTTTCTTTCTTGTAATACCTGTTATAATTGGAGGATTTGGCAACTGACTAGTCCCTCTTATACTAGGTGCTCCTGATATAGCCTTCCCACGCCTTAATAATATAAGATTCTGACTGCTACCCCCCTCTTTAACCCTACTTCTCTCCAGAGCAGCAGTAGAAAAGGGAGTGGGTACAGGATGAACAGTCTACCCTCCCCTAGCAAGTAACATCGCCCATGCAGGCCCCTCAGTAGACTTGGCGATTTTTTCTCTTCACTTGGCGGGAGTTTCTTCTATCATGGGGGCCTTAAACTTCATTACCACCGTAATTAATATACGATCTAAAGGTCTTCGCTTAGAACGTGTACCTTTGTTTGTTTGATCAGTTTTAGTCACTGCAATCCTTCTTCTCTTAAGACTTCCAGTCTTAGCAGGAGCTATTACAATACTCCTACTCACTACTCAAATAAATAGAAGCCTTCGGCACTCTAGGAATGATTTACAATGTGAGAAACTATACCAACATTTATTCTGGTTCTTTGGTCACCCCGAAGTTTACATTTTAATTCTACCTGGGTTTGGGATAGTTTCTCACATTGTCACTCATTATTCTAATAAGATAGAAGCATTCGGGACCCTAGGAATAATTTACGCTATACTAGGCATTGGTATTCTAGGCTTTATCGTATGAGCCCACCACATATTTACAGTCGGGATAGACGTCGACACCCGCGCCTATTTTACTGCCGCAACTATAATTATTGCCGTTCCTACTGGCATCAAAGTGTTTAGATGACTCGCTACTATTTACGGAAGCCGAGTCAAATATGAAGCCCCAATATTGTGAGCTTTAGGTTTTATTTTCTTATTCACTACAGGAGGATTAACAGGAATTGTTCTTGCTAATTCGTCTATTGACATTATTCTTCATGATACCTACTATGTTGTAGCCCATTTCCATTATGTTTTATCTATAGGGGCAGTATTCGCAATCTTTGGCGGATTTGCTCACTGATTCCCTTTATTCACAGGTTTAACTCTTCATGCCCGCTGAGCCAAAACCCATTTTATAATTATATTTATCGGTGTTAACGCTACATTTTTTCCTCAACACTTCTTAGGTCTCAGAGGAATGCCCCGACGATATTCAGACTACCCAGACGCCATGATAAAATGAAATGTTATCTCTTCGATGGGGTCTATAGTATCTTTTGTTGCACTTCTATTGTTTATCTTTATTGTATGAGAAGCACTAACCAGTCAACGTAGTACAATCTGCGCCAGTCACCAAGCATCCTCTTTAGAATGACAAGATCTTCTCCCTCTAGATTTCCACAACTCACCAGAAACTGTAATCATTACTACTCCATTAAGTGGAAGCCAACTTGGCATTTATCTGTTACATAAACCCCTGCTTCCTATCAGCCCACTTAGATGTCTCACTGAGGACAACTTTCTTTTCAAGACGCTGCAACACCAATTATAACGATACTTATTGCATTTCATGACCATGCTATGTTGGTTATCACTATAGTGCTCACCTTTGTATCGTACGCTCTTATTTCCCTTATAATTAATAAATACACTTGCCGTAACATCTACGAAGCTCAAGCAGTAGAAGCCATTTGAACTATTTTACCTGCTTTTATTCTTCTATTTCTAGCTCTCCCGTCACTTCAATTACTTTATTTAACTGACGAAATTGTTGAACCAGGAGTTACCATTAAAGCCATTGGTCACCAATGATACTGAAGATACGAATATACAGACTTCTGCAACATTGAATTCGATTCTTATATAATTAACACTCCAGATCTTGAAGAAGGGCAATTCCGGTTACTTGAAGTTGATAATCGTATTGTTCTACCTATGAATATTGAAGTTCGATTACTCGTGTCCGCCGCAGACGTCATTCATTCATGAACCGTCCCTGCACTAGGGGTAAAGGCAGACGCTATCCCTGGTCGTCTCAATCAACTTAGATTTATTCTACGGCGCCCAGGAATCTTTTACGGTCAGTGTTCAGAAATTTGCGGCGCAAACCATAGATTTATACCAATTGCAATTGAGTCAGTAAATACTAACAGATTCATTAAATGAATTAACTCATTCGAGAATGAGTAATCGTTTAATTATACAAACCTATAAACTTCACTTATAAAACCAGTTATTCCATCACAACTACTTAATTCCCCCCCCCATTACGTTAGTATAATTAGTACGTCTGCCTTCCAAGCAGAAAGCTTAAAAAGTCCTAAACGTAATATTTTTTATTAATCTTTAATATTTATTGTTTTATTGTTTATCATTGTATATATATATATATATATAATATATATAATATATGAAATATATAAATACTTACTATTTCTCATTCTGATATAACTTTATTACTAATAATAATATATATTAAAATTTTTACATATAATTATTGATATGTTCCAAATTATATATATTATGTAATATTTCTTTTGAAACTTATAAAAAAATTATTATTTTATACCCGTATAATAATACACTTATCTGTGGGGTGTTGTTTTAATTTTAACTATTAATGCCCCGGCGCATACAACCATTCGGTTAAGGGTGTCGCTCATAGACTGGCGACCCTCGCCGTGGTCGGCGCCGGCATAAGTAATAAACCCAAGGGGAATATATTTATTGTTTTAATATATATAAAAATATTTATATATATAAGAGACCTCTTTTTGATAGATGCCTCTTACGAAAGGGGGGTTCGTCCGAAATTTTTTTTCACCGTCGAAAATTTCGGTAAATTGTCGATTTTTTTATCTTTAACCCCCATTAAAATAACAAATTTACCTCAAATTATTCATATTGTATTTTGTTTCTTAAAAAAATTTTCCTTAAATATTAGGTCAATCCGTCAAAAGCGCCTCATTTTCAAAATCGTAAATATTTAGTTTTTAACGAAGATTTACAGCTCTGTTTTTTTTCAAAAAATTTTCTTTGATTTCTACCTAATTCCTGAATTTATTATATTCTTATATCCCCATAATCACTAAATTTTTATTTAGTATTTAACTTATAAATTGTTCTTTTTTACAAGTTTTCTTAATTTTTGCTAGATTTCAAGCCAAATCGAAAGATTGGACGAATTAGACCCTTCTTTTCTTCCAATTTTTTAAGAAAACTTAATCTAATTTTCGAATAAACCCTTGCTAAACCACTATTTTTTGTTTGTCTAAAACAACCCCTATGAAGGTTTCCCACAACCCTTAATTTCCATGATTTTTCCTAAAATACTGCTTATCGCGTCATTTAAATATTTCTATTAATCACTACAAATAAAAACTTCAACTATAATAACTTTTGTATCACTTTTAATCATTATTTTATTAAAATGAACAAGCATAGTCCGTCCTTTTTTCCCACTCAACCAATATTTCTATCTAAGTCGTTAAAGTGGCTGAGCTTAAGAAGCGCCGGTCTGTAAAACCGATAACGGAAATTTTCCCTTTAATATAAGCTTATCCCTGCCCGTTTCATGTATTCTCTGTAAACTTTTGCTTTACACTCATTTTTCACTACTACATGAATGCCCCATCTCTCTCCCATAAACTGACTGTTTACCCCCCTTCTTATAATCTTAATTTTATCAAGCTTAATAATTATTTTATGATGACAATTTACACCTCGATTTCCTATATTAAGCAACAAATCTCTTTCTTCTACGTTTTCTCCCTCCTGACATTGATGATAAAATAAGCTAAGTTCAAGCTATTGGGCTCATACCCCGAAAATGGATTCCCCCCTTTTATCAAATAGAGTTCTAGTTAATCGTATAACATATGCTTGTCAAGCATAAATAGCTTATTCAGCGAATTCTGGCAATTTTAATTTTATAATAAATTATCTATGCTATGGTACGTCAACCATTCCATCTTGTAGAATTCAGTCCTTGACCTATTACAGGTTCATTAGGAGCATTTACATTAACCATCGGACTTACTGCCTGATTCCACGGCCACGGAGTAACATGTATACTTCTAGGGCTTATTATTATTGGCCTAACTATAGTTCAATGATGACGTGACGTAATTCGAGAAGGCGTATTTTTAGGGCACCATACTTCCTACGTAACCAAAGGGCTTCGATGAGGTATAATTTTATTTATTGCATCAGAAGTTCTGTTTTTCTTTGCATTTTTCTGAGCTTTTTTTCACAGAAGGCTAGCCCCCACACCTGAGTTAGGCTGCAGATGACCGCCTACAGGTATCACACCAATTAATCCATTCAGTGTCCCCCTCTTAAATACAGCGGTACTTCTAGCATCTGGAGTAACAGTCACATGAGCTCATCATAGCTTAATAGAAGGATCACGACCTCAATCTATCCAAGCTCTTACAATAACAGTATTACTTGGGGGGTATTTTACTCTTCTTCAACTAGCTGAATATATTGAAGCCCCATTCACTATCGCTGATAGAGTCTATGGCTCTACTTTTTTTGTGGCAACAGGCTTTCATGGTCTTCACGTAATTATTGGGAGAACCTTCCTGCTAGTATGTCTTATACGAGTCATTCTCCATCACTTTAGGACCAGACATCACTTTGGGTTTGAAGCAGCTGCATGATACTGGCACTTTGTCGACGTTGTATGAATTTTCTTGTACCTATGCATTTATTGATGAGGATCATTATAATATAGTGTAAACTGCACATAGACCTTTGAAGTCTAAAGAAGACCACCTCTTATTATAAGGACGTCCAATGACTATATTAATAATTAACAGAATTATTATTACTTTATTTATCTCCTGCCTTTCTGCTGTATCCCCCATTAACCTCGGTGTTTTAGTATTATTGGTCGCCCTCTCTGTAGCTGCGGCCCTTAGACTAATGTCTACAGGCTGATTTGGGCTTATTACATTTATTATTTATGTTGGTGGGATACTTGTTATATTTGCCTACTTTGCTGCTCTCCAGCCCAACCAATTTATTACTAGCTGAAGATGAATTTTAATCCCCTCTTTTCTTATTTCCATTATTTTTATTATATGATCCTTCTCTTCCATAAACTGACTACCTCACTCGCCTAATATCAGTCAAATCTACTCTGTCACCAACCTTATTCTTCCAATTCTAATAGCCTTAATTCTATTTTTAGCACTTATCATAGTTGTAAAAACCTCCCGTGCTGATGAAGGCCCACTTCGCCCTTTTAATTATGTTTAGCCCCATTCGTAAAACTCACCCAGGTATTAAAATTGCTAACAACGCTCTTGTTGATCTCCCTGCTCCTGCCAATCTATCTATCTGATGAAATTTCGGATCCATATTAGGAGTATGTCTAGTTATCCAAATCATCACAGGCTTAATTTTATCCATACATTACTCCCCACACACAGATCTTGCATTTTCTTCAGTCGCCCATATTATACGAGACGTAAATTACGGTTGAATTCTCCGTTATATTCATGCAAATGGAGCCTCATGATTTTTTATTTGTATTTACCTCCACATCGCACGAGGAATATACTATGGATCTTACATATATATCGAAACATGAAATATTGGTGTTATTTTAGTAGTATTAGTTATAGCGACAGCATTTGTAGGGTATGTCCTCCCGTGAGGTCAAATAAGATTTTGAGGAGCTACAGTAATTACAAACCTTTTATCAGCTATCCCTTATATTGGACCAATACTAGTAGAATGAGTATGGGGAGGCTTTGCTGTTGATAATGCTACCCTCAATCGATTCTTTGCGCTTCATTTTCTTCTTCCCTTTATTGTAGCAGCCCTATCAATGCTTCATTTACTATTCCTCCATCAAACAGGGTCAAACAACCCCTTAGGAATTAAGTCATCTATAAACATAGTTCCATTCCACATATACTACACATTCAAAGATATTGTTGGATTCACAGTACTTCTCATATCACTTACATTCGTTGCATTATTCTTCCCCAACATCTTAGGCGACGCGGAAAACTTTATTCCTGCCAACCCTTTAGTCACCCCCATTCACATTAAGCCCGAATGATACTTCTTGTGAGCTTATGCCATTCTACGTTCAATTCCAAACAAGTTAGGAGGTGTAGTTGCTATATTTGCCGCCATTTTAGTGTTATTTGTACTCCCACTAATTGCACACCATAAAGCACGAGGTTTAGCATTCTACCCCGCCAGCCAATTCATATTTTGACTTTTAGCCGCTGACACCATCTTACTAACCTGAATCGGTGGACGCCCTGTAGAATACCCTTATGAATTCCTCGGACAAATTTTTACAACTTTATATTTCATTCTACACCTAGCAATCCCGTTATCAGCTCAACTATGAGACAACATCACTAAATAATAAGACTTTAAGTTAAACAAACTAAAGGCCTTCAAAGCCTTCAATGATACCTTATCAAGTCTTGATGATATTAGATATTTTTTCGTCATTTGACCCAGGAATTAACCTTATCAACAACTTTACTTCACCGCTTCTATTCTGAACAATAGTTAGCGCCTCTATTATATTGTTTTCCCTATCTTTATGATCAACACCCTCAAATTTAATAATTCTAATAAACTCTGTGACCAAAATTATAAACGATCAAGGCACCCGCACCCGAGGCCTTCATCTAAAAGGATTTAATATTATTATTGTCAGATTATTTATTATTATTATTAATATTAACTTAATCGGGCTATTACCCGCTGTATTTAGCTATTCAAGACATCTTTTATTTACCTTAAGATTCGGAATACCTTTATGACTTGCCCTCATTCTTTCAGCAATTGCATTCAATACTACTAGATGAATCGCAAGACTACTCCCAGGTGGGGCTCCCCATTGACTTAATCCATTTTTAGTATTAATTGAAACTATTAGCATCTCCGTCCGCCCTTTAACGCTTTCTTTCCGACTAGCCGCCAATATAAGAGCCGGGCATATTGTCCTCACTTTAATTGGAACATATTGTGCAGCATCTATATTTTCAAGGCTCATTGGCCTGATTGTTTTATTTAGTATTCAAATAGGGTATATTATATTTGAAATCGGAATCTGCTTAATTCAAAGATATATTTTCTGTTTACTATTAAGACTATACGCTGATGATCATCCATAAATTTCTAGATTGAAAAAGTTTGGTTTCGGCCCAAAACAAGGCATTATTAATGCCCAATCTGTAGATATAGTTTAATACTAAAATAATGGTTTGTGGCACCATTGATTCATTTATGATATCTACCATGGTTTACATTACAACTCAAATTCTTATTTGTCTTACACTCTTTTTTTTTATTATTACATTAATAATCAACTTCTCTTGAGCCTCCTTCATTATTGAATGAGAAATCATGAATATAAACAGAACTTCAATCACCATTCCTATTTTGCTTGACCCCGCTGGAACCATTTTTATAACAACAGTCTTACTAATTGCATCAAGCGTAATACAATTTGCTAAAACATATATAGCCCACGACAAAACTACAGACCGATTTATTATTCTTGTTATTTTATTTATTTTATCTATAATATTTCTTATTTTATTCCCGCACACTATAATTCTACTTCTTGGGTGAGATGGCCTAGGCATCACTTCTTTTGTTCTAGTTATTTATTATAATAACGCCAAAAGCTTAGGAGCAGGAATAATTACAGCTCTCACTAACCGGATTGGAGACGTCATATTACTAATCGCCATTGCACTTATATTCAATGAAGGACATTGATTAGTAATTAACACATGAAATTCCGATTTAGTATCATGATCCAGTATATTTATTTTAGTAGCAGCCATAACAAAAAGCGCACAAATACCATTTTCAAGATGACTGCCAGCAGCCATAGCTGCCCCTACACCAGTAAGCGCTCTTGTTCACTCCTCAACCCTAGTAACTGCTGGAGTATTCCTAATCTATCGATTTTTCCCCCTAATAAAATCCTGAAATTTATTCCAACCAACTCTTCTTATTATTGCAACTCTCACCATATTAATAGCAAGAGCAAGCGCCATAGCAGAGTGTGATATAAAAAAAATTATTGCATTATCAACTCTTAGACAAGTAGCAGTAATAATATTTACACTAAGTCTTAATTTGCCTGATATTGCATTTTTTCATTTAATTACCCATGCCTTATTTAAAGCATTACTGTTCATTTGTGCAGGAAACATGATTGACATTCATCACCATAGACAAGACCTACGCTTAATAGGAAACGTAGCACCCCAACTTCCCACAATTACAACCGCCATTACTATTGCAAATATAGCATTATGTGGAGCACCTTTCATGGCAGGGTTTTACTCAAAAGATCCTATTATTGAAACAACAACAATACTTCCTAAAGAAAAAAACATCGTAATTATATTAATATTCGTGACGGCAACTATTTTAACAACCGCTTACTCCACACGATTCTCTCTCTATGTTCTATTGGCCCCCACTTATAGTCCTTCGACTCAATATTCTTCAGAAAACAAAACACAAATATTAAGGGTGATTATATTAACCTTAATAGCGATTATAGGAGGAGCAGTAACAAACTGAATATTCTGTGCCCCTTTATCAGAACCTAATTTCTCATCTTTCATAAAACTTCTCGCACCAACTATAGTTCTCTCAGGTCTTGCTATTGGGGTTAAAAGCACCCAATCTCTGTCCCCTGCCCCACCTATCGTGACTAGCTCCCACTGTTTTATATGATTCCTTTCTCCCATATCTACTCACATCGCCCCCCAACTTTCTATAAAACTCCCACTTCTCCAACTAAAAGAAACTGATCAAGGATGATCTTTATTGCCCTCCCTTCTATTCAATCAACTTTCTCAATCTTCCGCAACCCTAATAAATTCCCAAGACAACTCAATTATAGCCCATATTGCATGTATTAGTATGATCATTATGTGAGTTATTATTGCATCGTGCCTGAGTAGCTTAAACGTAAAGCATTACATTGAAGCTGTAAAAATGATTTTTATCCTCAGGCAATATAAACGTGTTTATAGTATAATTCTTAATACACTTGCTTTTCACGCAAAAAATACATACACCCCTTGTTAAACACAGATTATAGTTTAATTACAAAACACTAGCTTTGGGAGTTAGTAATCGGGCCACCGTAATCTGAATACAAAAGTATATAAAGCTAATATTCATGAAGCGCTGGTCTTGTAAACCAGAAACAGAATCATATTCTATATACAATGATATCATGAATGATTATAGTCACTCCAGTTTTAGTTTTAGTCACATTAACATGCGTTATTCTTCAACGCCAGCATCTACTAATAGCCCTCCTCGCGCTAGAAGCTATAATTCTAAGATTAGTATTGATAATTATTATCTTAATTAATACAACATGATTAATATTTGTTATTGCCATACTCACTTTTGGCGCCTGTGAAGCCAGCCTCGGGCTAGCTTGTATAACAGCAATAAGACGATCCTATGGTAATGATCACCTAAATATGCTATCCCTCAACAAATGCTAACAATCACCCTACCTCTCCTGCTCTTACTAATTGTCAAACCCAAATGAAACTACACGATTTTATTCCTAAGAACTCTAACTACTACATCAATTATATATCTATATACCAACTTTATACCGATTAACCTAAATCACATAATAGGGCTAGACTTCATGTCCGCTACGCTTATTACACTAACCCTATGAATTATACCATTAGTCATTGCTGCCAGGCAAAACATTAAATTAAAAAAAAATCTTTCTTCTTTTTTCCTTCTCAACGTCACCGCTTTAACATTAATTTTAGTTTTAGGGTTTTCCGTTTCTCACTTATTCTCTTTTTATATCTTATTTGAAGCCTCTTTAGTACCTACTCTCTTAATTATCATAAAATGAGGCTACCAGCCTGAACGTCTTCAGGCAGGTATATACCTAATATTATATACTATTACTGCCAGTTTACCCCTTCTTGCCGGTATTGCGATTCAAGTTTCTTATCATCACTCTTATCATCTTTTTTTCGTTCTCCACACTTTTACTAGCTATACTTCCCTTGTCTGGTTAGTAATAAACTTTGCATTTATAGTAAAACTTCCACTATTTGTTTTCCATCTATGGCTACCTAAAGCGCATGTAGAGGCCCCTGTAGCAGGGTCTATAATCCTTGCTGCAGTTTTATTAAAGTTAGGAGGGTACGGAATATTACGAGTTATTTACATAATCCCCCCCATCAATCTTACCCTAAAATTTTATCTTATCAGTCTTTCGCTCTGAGGAGGTATAATTACAAGATTAATTTGCGCTCGTCAACAAGACATAAAATCTTTAATTGCGTATTCTTCTGTAGGCCATATAAGACTAGTTATGGCAGGCGTTCTAGCAAATATTCAATGAGGTGTATGAGGCGCGGTAGCCATAATAATCTCACACGGTCTTTTAAGCTCTGCACTATTCGCGTCCGCCGATATATGCTACTCTATATCAAATTCACGAAGATTGATTATAAATAAAGGGCTTAACATTGCCATCCCCACAATGTCTATATTATGATTCATTATATGTGCCGCTAACATGGCAGCCCCTCCTTCCTGTAATTTAATAGCTGAAATTATACTTATTACATGTGCTGCTGTAGCATCTAAATTAATATTTATTCCCTTAGGAGTTATGAGGTTTACTGCCGCTGCTTATTCTTTAACTCTGTACGTAAGGATAAACCATGGTCCTTTAAACACTTTAAATAACCCTGCTCTTTTCCTCACCCCCCGTAATCTAACAATCATTCTCGGTCACATTATCCCTATCGTTATCATTATATTAAGCCCATCATTAATTGTTTTATGATAATAGTTTGATTCTTGCTACTTTTTTGGCTATAAACAGAATTTAATACATGCAACTCTCTTGTAACCCGTGCGATTAACATTATCATCTTAAAGTATTCCACCATATGGATAAGTTCAACTAAAACACCAATCACACGCCTGCAGTAAAGAATTTTGCCCTATATTAAACAAACGAATCAGATACTGTTTACAGTGCTGACCAAACTCGTGCCAGCCGTCGCGGTTATACGATAAGCACAAGTCAAATCCTCCATCGGAAACGTAAAGATAAAATTTATATGTTATAGTGGTACAATACATTCATCATACTTTATTTCTTATATATCAACCTGTAAATCACGAAAGAATAAACTAAAACAAGGATTAGATACCCTTTTATTTTATTCCATAAACTCATGTTCCGGGCACTACGAACTCATGTTTAAAACCCAAAGAAATTGGCGGCACTTTATGCTACTAGGGGAATCTGTCAATTAATTCGCCAATCCACGTTAAACCTTTCTTGTTTTTGATTTCAGCCTGTATACTGCCGTCGCAAGCTAGCATCACAATATCAAGATCGCTAGCCACTCAGCTACCCGCTTTTACGTCAGGTCAATGTGCAGCCCATAGACAAGGTACTGATGGATTACAATAATAAGAAAACAAGTTATCACCTATAACAAGCTGGTATAATATGGACTTAGTAGTAAATAAAAAATAGTATGTTTTACTGAAATCGCAATCTATAGTGTGCACACATCGCCCGTCACTCTCACCGAAAGGAGAGATAAGTCGTAACATAGTAGGCGTAACTGAAGTTGTGCCTTCAAGATAGAGCATGAACATGCATTTCACTTACAATGAAAACATAGAATAATTTCTTATCTTGAAATTACACCTAATTAATACATCACAAATTATACTTATATATAGTAGAAATATAAAAAATACAAATTGTAAAATCACTTACTTTTCACTCAAGCAGTTGCCCCGTACCTTTTGCATCATGGTATAACAAGTTTTATTCTTTTGCTAACTCCCGAAATTCTATCGAGCTGAATCAACACTGATAAGATACCCGTAATACAATGTTGCAATATTGAATTAAGATGTTGTTCCAGAGGCTACATACCCCCGCGAAGAATGATAGCTGGTCACCTCAGATTTTGATCTTAGTCAAAAAAGCACTCCGCTATTAAATTATTAAAGGCAAAGCTTTAATAAAATCTCTATCCTGTGTTTAAATATTTTATATATAGGCCTAAAACCAGCCACTTTAACCCGTTACAGGGTTTAATTTTCACACCGTATAATAATAAATCTTTGCATCTTATAAAGGTAATGTTTTCATTTAAAAAACTTTCTATAATGTTATAACTAGTAATTACTCTCTCCATTTGTGTAAATTAACAATTTTAACCAAATAATACTCACTTATTTAAAATCCAGATAAGGAACTCGGCAAACACTTATTCAGCCTGTTTAACAAAAACACCGCCTATTGAATATATAATAGGTCCATCCTGCCCAGTGAATTTAATTTCAACGGCCGCGGTATCCTGACCGTGCAAAGGTAGCATAATCATTTGCCTTTTAATTGAAGGCTAGTATGAAAGGACACACAAGAATAAGACTGTCTCATCTGGACCATCTTAAACCTGAACGCTAGGTGAAGATGCCTAGATTTCTATAAAGGACAAGAAGACCCTATAGAGCTTCCCTAGTTAAAGTTATTATACTTAATACTAGTTTGGTTGGGACAACCAAAAGACATTAATACCTCTTTTTACATAAATATAACTCATACCCATCTATGAAATTGAAACTCAAGCTACCTTAGGGATAACAGGCTAATCCCACTAGAGAGACCACATTGACAGTGGGGATTGGCACCTCGATGTTGGCTTAGTGTTACCATTAGGCGCAGCCGCTTAATTGAGTTGGTTTGTTCAACCATTAAATCACTACATGAGCTGAGTTCAGACCGGCGCAAGCCAGGTTAGATTCTATCCTTATTTAGAAAACTAAATCATAGTACGAAAGGACCTGATATTATGAATATTATTCTAATAAATATAATTAACTTAATGAGTTGGCAGAGATATGCACTTGACTTAGGATCAATTAACAGGACCGCTTCCTACTCATTTTTCTTGTAACATATAAGAATGATTTTGAAAGTCATTAGTAGGTGTTTAACCCCACCATGTTACTTATTTAACTTTACCAGGCTATATAGCCTAAATCAAGGCATTTGAATTGCAATCAGATCATGTGTATATTTCACTATAGCCGTTTTAGTGGCAGAATAGTGCATTAGATTTAAGCTCTAAACAAGGTTAATTACCCTAAAATAATGTTTATTAAAGCTATTATTACAATAATCACCATTTTTCTATGTGCTCTTCTTGCAATAGCATTTTTTACACTTCTAGAACGAAAATTTTTAGGCTATATTCAATTACGTAAAGGGCCTAATAAAGTTAGTATTATAGGTATCCCCCAACCTATAGCAGACGCTTTAAAATTATTCACTAAAGAATTAAACATACCTAGATCCGCTAATATTCTTCCATTTCTTGCTGCCCCCATGTTAGCTTTATTTCTTGCCCTTACCATATGAATTCTTTATCCATTTTTAAGGTCCCCTTTTCTTTTAAAATGAGGTATTATATTATTCTTATCACTATCAAGAATTAATGTATACACAACTCTTTTTTCCGGCTGAGCCTCAAATAGAAAATATGCTTTATTAGGAGCTCTACGCAGAATCGCCCAAACTATTTCCTATGAAGTAAGAATAGCGTTAGTGATCTTAACACCCATGGTTATAATCTCGTCATTAAGAATAAACGTCTTCGCTAGAAGTAATTCAATTATATTTCTTTTTATAATATGGCCATTATTTATTACATGAATCATTACGTCTTTAGCAGAAACTAACCGCACACCATTTGATTTAGCTGAGGGAGAATCTGAACTAGTTTCAGGGTTTAATACCGAATATAGATCGGGAACTTTCGCGCTAATTTTTATGGCTGAATACATAAACATTATTGCAATAAGAATGATTAGTTGTGTTCTATTTGCAATAGTATCCCCAATAAATTTCTTAAGCGATTTTGTTCTAATTATTAATACATCTGCCATTAGTATTCTATTTATCTGAGCTCGAGGGGCATACCCCCGAATACGCTATGACAAACTAATAAGGCTTACATGAAAACAGTTTCTTCCTATAACTTTAGTTATTATTATAATCGCTGCTGCTATTACTATATGATGTTGCGCCGGACGAACGGATAACTTTGATGACGTTAAACATGAGGAACTCCTCCAACATCTCCAACAATCATACTTCTTAGAAGCTTGCAACAGCAATGAATTTTTACTTCATAAATAGGGAGCTTCCCCCCTAAGAAAATGAATATTATCTTAACAGCCATACTAATTGCCGCTCTATTTCCTGTCGTCATTATTGCTGCAACTTTCCTTTTAAATAAAAGCGCTATGCCTAACTTCGAAAAAGCAACACCATTTGAATGCGGGTTCGATCCTCACAATTCAGCGCGCATTCCCTTTTCTCTGCGATTCTTTATTTTAGCGGTTTTATTCCTTGTTTTTGATATTGAAATTGCACTTTTAATACCAATCCCGTCTATAACTACCCTACTTACCGAAACAAAACTCACCATTATCATCTTTGCATTAGTTCTTATTTTAGGCTTATACCACGAATGAAAAGAAGGCTCGCTCGAATGAAAATAATAAGTTATGCCGGCGCAGATAAAAGCTTCTAACTTTATATCTGAGAGGTTCGACCCCTTTCATAACTTTATGACACCATCATCCTTCTTATTTGCTTTAACTCTCACTATCGGCACATTTATCTCTCTTTCCAGTACAAATTGATTATATCTATGAATAGGAATAGAACTAAATCTTCTTTCATTCATTCCCCTCATAGCCTCTTCCCAATCGCTTCAAGAAACTGAAGCAAGAGTAAAATATTTTATTATTCAAGCCATTGGAAGAGGTTTAATACTTACTGCTGGGATTATATCTATTAATCCTGTAACTCTATACAACTTTCATAACTTAATTCCTATTATTTTTTTTATTAGTATAATCATCAAACTAGGAATTGCCCCCTGCCATCAATGACTCCCCCATGTAATAACTAGAATCTCATGGTCACATTGTATAATCCTTGCTACATGACAAAAAGTAAGACCATTCATCATAATAATTTATATTATACCACGTAATCTTTATTTCATAATTGCTTTTATTGCTATATTAAGCGCCCTTATTGGGGGTATCGGGGGCCTAAATCAAACACAACTTCGAAACACAACTTCGAGCCCTTTTAGCCTATTCATCTATTGGTCATATAGGATGAATACTATCTACTATTGAATGCCCCTCAACCTTTTTGTAATTTATTTTTCTATCTACATTGCTATCTCTATTGCATTAATATCTATGCTTAATTCTAATAACATAATAATAAGGAAAGTCCCCAACTCTATTGTCAACATAAGCCCAATATCATTTTATATAATAATAATTGTTATTTTCAGATTGGGAGGTCTTCCTCCCTTTTTAGGATTTATTCCAAAATGAATAATTATCAACGAGCTTTCATCCCAATTTATGTTAACTTTAATACTAACTCTAATTGCAGGAAGCTTGATTAATTTATTTTACTATTTTAACATAACATTTAATTTTATTTTAACCTTCACTCAACTTCCACAATTAAAATCCCCCCCTCTATGAATAGGAGTATTGGCTATTTTATCCTCATTCAGATCACTCGTCCTTATTTTATAAGGCCCTGTAGTTGATTACAACATTAAATTGCAGCTTTAAAGGAGTGTTTACACCAGGGCTTT